TTGGATAGGGTGGCCTTTGCGTAAAGATTATATTGCTCCCAAATTTTATGAAATCCAAGATGCTCATTGAATGATAAAAAAATGATAAAAAATGGATCTTCACTTCTAGAATTCTATAGAGTCCAGGCTCTGTTCTCGGTTAAACATAGGAATTTCGCTCTCATTTGTACTATGGCTAGGATAACAAACAAGACAAGACAGGTAGGGATTCATTGGTATTCTCCAATTTGAAAGCTACTTATTTCGACTGATCCAAGCCAATAGGATGAACCAAATGCGTTCGGTATCATGAACTTTCTATTGCGCACATCGCTTAGACGGACTTTAGTAAATTCATGGAAGGGAGGAGGAAATGCAAAAATCGAATTTGAAAAACAAAAGACAAGGGAATGTATTGGATTCGATTTGTATCGATCTTTGAACTGAATCTTATCTATTCGTATCCTTCAACTCCTTTAGACTTTTGAGTCTTTCACAAACCTACCAAAACCCTTCGAATAGAGATAAGGATTACCATTCGTTTTTTTGAAGGAGAGGATAAATCAACTAAAAAGATTAGAAATCTAGAATCTCATTGCTGCGATCCTTTGTCTAATAAAGTCTTTACCCATCTATAAAATAGAAACTAGATGGGGTATCTCTCTCAAAATCGAGAGGGCTAATCTGTATTTTGATCTAGACTCTTATCAATTACTTGGGAGAATAGAGGCTCATACAAATGAATCGTGTGTCAGGAACCAGATTTGAACTGGTGACACGAGGATTTTCAGTCCTCTGCTCTACCAGCTGAGCTATCCCGACTATTCCCGATACTGCATCCTCATTTTACTAGAGAAGTTGGGTATATGTCAATTGAAAGGATATTAGAAAGTCTCGTCCAGGTCCCGGAATTTCTCGGGTCGTCAAAAAAAAAACTCGGTAAGTTTCCGGATGAATAAAAATCTCCATTGTGAATCATTCAAATGGGGATTCCTTGCTCAAAGATGTTCATTTGTACATGTAGAATCTATTCCACAAAACTCGTGAGAAGAGCAAAACCTTTCCGCTCAGATCGGTTTGTAAAAGAGTCGGTGAATGGGAAAGATAAGGAGGAAGCGCGAATGAAAAAAGGAGAAATATAAATAAAAGGATAGACTAAATAGTTAGACAGCGAAATGGGCTCTTTGGGGATAGAGGGACTTGAACCCTCACGATTTCTAAAATCGACGGATTTTCCTCTTACTATAAATTGCATTGTTGCCAATATTGACATGTAGAATGGGACTCTATCTTTATTCTCGTCCAATGACTCAATTCTTCAAAAGATCTATCAGACTCTGGAGTGAATGATTTATCTCTTCGTTCTTCAATATGAATCGATTCACAAGAATTCTTCCATTTTTCAGATAACAAATACAGATTCGAGTCGTCATTAATCATTTGATATTTTATAGTATTTCAGTACGCATACCTTACCTATGTATATTAGATAGGGTTATCCTTCACTCTCTCTGAAGTTTCAAGAGAAAGATTCCTCTCCCAACGCAAGACAATCAACTCCATTTGTTAGAACAACTTCCATTGAGTCTCTGCACCTATCCTTTTTGATTTTCGCTTTCTGAACCTTTCTTTGTTTTCAGAAAACGGGATTTGGCTCAGGATTGCCCATTTTTCTTAATTCCAGGGTTTCTCTGAATTTGAAAGTTCTCACTTAGTAAGTTTCCATACCAAGGCTCAATCCAATTAAGTCCGTAGCGTCTACCAAATTTCGCCATATCCCCTTTTGAGATTCGGATCTCACTGTGATGTCCTTCCCCCTTTTCTTTGAGTTATAGCGGCACTATTCAATTAATTCGCGACTTATTGCTATCTCGAAAAAGTCTTTTCTCATCTTTGATTTTTGGTCCAATCAAAAACGATTTTATCATTTATGTCTCGACAATTCAATATTAAGTAGATACATACCATATATCTATCTGTCCCCATTCCGCTCACTTTTCTATTTAATTTATATTACTTAAACGTTCGATTTTTCGTTCTAAAGGCCACCTTTCCGAATGAAAGCGGGGGCATGTCGCAGTTGTTATAACTACGAATTCCATTCAATAATTAGAATTTGAACGATAGATGATAGGGAATAAAATAAAATAGAGAAGTATAATCAAAAGAATTTCAAATGTCCGTTGAATTCAAAAACGAAAAACAAAAATTTTTTACATATTTATTCATTTCTTAGTCAATAATCTAGACTATTATTGTGAGAAACAAATCGAAATTCGATAGGCCCAAATTAATCGTTATGTTCTATAAGATTTTAGATTTTTGTGAAATTCTATATTTTCTTGTTTTTCTATTCCTATTTATTATGAATAGCTAAGAATTTCATTCAAATTGTATTATAATAGTTAATAGCAAGCCAGGATTCTGCGAGTTGATTGATTTATTGAAGAGGCGTGTCGAATTTCTCTTAGGTCAGCCTACTTAGCTCAGAGGGTAGAGCATCGCATTTGTAATGCGATGGTCATCGGTTCGATTCCGATAGTAGGCTTTTCGCCCTTTCTTTTTTTGATTTTTCATCGTTGCGAATGTCCTTTTGAAATCAAAGACTATTGAAAACAATGTCTTCCGCTTTTGCTAAAAGTGATCGATTTATTATGTTATAGGAACTTCCAACTAGGACATAAAAAGATCCCTTTCTTTTTTCTATCTAGAGAATACGAGAACACGGAGAATCTAAAGGATACTGCAAAACTTGCATTTTAGTCGGGGGCCCTCGAAATTTTAAGAAACTATTCTGACGATAACGAAGATCTATTTACTATGTTAATAGAATAGCAAGGGGTCTTCACCTTATCAATATCGAAAATATCGAAAATCAATGATGGATCTGTTTGGCACCGAAAGTGTAAAAAAATGTGGTAGAGTGCCAGTAACATTTAGAGGTAGTGAGATTGAAAGGTCCAACCCCTTTTCGTCCTACCACATCCTCAGTCCCTTGGAAAAGGGTTGTTATTTTATTCCACCTCTCTCGCAGAAAAAGGAAATAATTTCTATAAAAACGAAATCGAAGAACGAAAAAAGAATCCCATATATATAAGAACTAGTACAATAGAAAAAAAACAAAACCAAGGAGATTCTCATGAATGGTTACGAGTTAGACAGCAAAGTCTTCCGTCTTTGTTCGAGTGTAGAACGAAGTTCGTTAATAGATCCTCTTGGGTAGATATTACTCTAACTTGGGTAGATATTACTCTAACTTGGGTAGATATTACTCTAACAAGGGTGACATACCCCTTTCCAAGGTCGTCTCTTCCAGGGTAAGAAAGAAATGTTCGACCTTGGGAAGGTGGAGGGAGAAAAATTGATTAATGCCAACATCGAAAAGAGTCAAAAAAAGCGAAAGGCATAGAAGACGGCAAAAATTTGCGTTTTCTTCGAACTGACCAGGGCGCGGCAAAAAGACGACATATACGAGCTAAAAGACGGAAACGCGTTACGCTACGCCATGCTGCAGAAGTTGGATACTGGCAGGGTGCACTCGCACTTTTGCCGCGCCTTGACGATCAAGGCCAGGCACCGTAACTCAGAAATCTATTTCTTATGAAATTTATTAGTCAATTTCTTAGAAAGTAAAGAGCTCGATATTTCTTTATCCAATTCATCTCGTTATTCTTTAATAATATATTGGAGTCAATTTCACTTCATTTCTCAGTTAGTTCAGTTTGAGTTTATTTTTATTCTGTAAAATGAAATTTCCATCACTAAGAGTGAAATATAAATAAGAGGAGGGAGTCTTTATGTCACGTTACCGAGGACCTTGTTTCAAAAAAATACGCCGGCTGGGGGCTTTACCGGGACTAACTACTAAAAGTCCCAGAGACAGAAATGATCGTCGAAACCAATTGGGATCTGAGCAAAAATCCCAATATTGTATTCGCCTCGAAGAAAAACAAAAATTGCGTTTTCATTATGGTCTTACAGAACGCCAATTGCTTAAATACGTTCGTATCGCCGGAAAGGCCAAAGGTCCACGCGGTCAGGTTTTACTACAATTGCTTGAAATGCGCTTAGATAACATTCTTTTTCGATTGGGTATGGCTCCGACTATTCCGGGAGCTCGCCAATTAGTTAATCATAGACATATTTTAGTAAATGGTCGTATCGTAGACATACCAAGTTATCGCTGCAAACCCCGAGATACTATTACGGCAAAGGATGAAGGAAAATCGAAAGTTCTAATTCAAAATTCTCTCGATTCATCTCCTCACCAGACATTACCAAACCATTTAACTCTTGACCCAGTGCAATATAAAGGATTAGTCAATCAAATAATAGATAGTAAATGGGTCGGTTTGGAAATAAATGAATTGCTAGTCGTAGAATATTATTCTCGTCAGACTTGAACCGAACGAAAAGCAAAATTTTCTACTAAGGTAAAGTGCGGACAACTTTGCTCCCTTTCGGTGAAGTTAAGGGTAAGAGAAATAAGGGTTTAAGCCGTATTTTTCTCTTATTTCGCTATCTTGATCGAGAGGGAGATTTTCTTTCCAGTCATTTCCGTGCCACAGCCATTAGGAAGAGATACTCTATATCAAAGAAAGGTTTAACTGTATGGAAGAATGATATCGATTCTTATTTGATCTATTGTGGTTAGTAAGATCGGTGCCTTGGGTGAAGGTACGGAAAGAGAGGGATTCGAACCCTCGGTAAACAAAAGCCTACATAGCAGTTCCAATGCTACGCCTTGAACCACTCGGCCATCTCTCCTAGCTAAGATTATGACCCAAAACCCGAGTGAATTGCGAGTCATTCATCTTACTTATTGGGTAGGTACGACTAATCAACTCTAAGCTATCAAAATCGAAATTTTTTCATCTAAGTCAAAGAAAGATCTTTCCTTCGAGACTCCCGAGATAAAGAAAAAATCGGTTTCTTGCGAAAACTGTTAACGCTTCCTGTTTGCAAAAACACTGTTGTTCTCTTCTTTTTCGGCGTATCTCTTTCTTCCCGATTCAATCTATAAGAACTTCGAACAAATTGACTGATTGAGGGATCTCTATTTTGTAGACTATGATTAATGGGTCTCTTTAGATCATGATTTGAGTTAGACTAGGATTCCATAACCTAAGAATTCTCAAACTCCTTTCCAATCCAGTGTTCGAGTTATCAAGCAAAGGCCTATGCCATCAATCTAGTACAAATTCCTAAGCTCTCTTTTCTATTGGATTCTTTTTCTATTTTGAGTGTATCGTGTATCCCCGCTATGTACACAACACAAAATAAACTCGGCGGTTATTCTCTTCTCATCATAGACTGATTATGATTATTCGATCCTTGTTCTTCTTTGGATCCTACTTCGATCAAACTTTCGTGGGTTCTTCTAATCTGGAACTTCAATGACATCAGCATCCTTTCCTTCGTTGGTTAGACTATTACATTAGAAGGAAATCGAATCAGGGTTCACTATTTTGTTTTGAGTTCTTAGCAATTCCGGTAAAAAAGGAAAAATTTTAATATTGAATAATACAAACAATTTTAATATTGAATAATATAGAAGGCACCTCTTTTTTTGAATTTTGAATGAATCTATTTTTATGTTATTTTGTACTGTACGACTCTTTTCGTTGTGGGATCATGTTTCCATGAGAGAGGGAATGCTAAGAATTTTCGAATGGATTGCTGCCTATGCCTAGACCGCGGATAAATGGAAATTTTATTGATAAGACCTTTTCAATTGTAGCCAATATCTTATTACGAATAATTCCGACAACTTCCGGAGAAAAAGAGGCATTTACCTATTACAGAGATGGTGCGATTTGATTTTTTTATTCCTCTTAGTCTTACGAGAAAGACACATGCTTCGGGATCGGGATAAAAGGAAAAAGAAATCTACGCTTGTTGAAGGTAAAGTTTGGAAATAGAACAACTCCTTCTGTTGTGTATCCTCGATTAATGCAGCCTCAGATACTAAGTTTGAATTGTTGATTCGAGTATTGAGCAAAGGTTTATACCTATAGGTTCATTAGTACAGGTCAATCCTACTCTACTAGTACCAATAGGCAGCAGAGGGGAAGAAGCACTACACCCGGGAATCCATAAACAAAACCTTTGTGATACATTATGCCTTTCCTTAGCAGGCTGGGGACTAACAAGAATGGTTGGGACAACAAACATCCATCGTGTTTGTATTTTGGATACCCGTAGAACCGTCGAAGGCTGTTGAAGTGACTCATTCCCGGAAATTCGGGGGCGCTGAGAACAAAGAAATTGTTGGAGTTCGCATTTCTCTCTAGTACCAATATGCTTGAGGTTAAGAAAGGCTCTCTTGCAGGAAGGTTGGCTAGAGATTTCTTGTAAAAACACCAGCCCTGTTCAGTTCATAATGAGACTATTTTCATCTTTTTTGATTCCCTGTATTATTTTCATTATGCACCGAAGAGAGGAGCCGTATGAGATGAAAATCTCATGTACGGTTCTGGAGCGGAGATTCTTTGAATTGAATGACGACCGTAACGGATGTCAGCGCAATCCGAAGGAAATTATGCGGAAGCTTTGCAGAATTATTATGAAGCTATGCGACTCGAAATTGATCCCTATGACCGAAGTTATATACTTTATAATATAGGCCTTATCCACACAAGTAACGGAGAACATACGAAAGCTTTGGAATATTATTTTCGAGCGCTAGAACGAAACCCATTCTTACCACAAGCTTTTAATAATATGGCCGTGATCTGTCATTACGTGCGACTATCTCCACTATAGAAAGAAAGGGATCAAATCCGCTAGTAAAGAAGTAAAGAAGTAAAGACTAGAAAAATCGGCTTTCTACCTATGCGTCGTCTAAAAGAACGATTTTTATGAGCTGTAGAAAAGAAAGAACCTTCTTCGAAGTCGAAATATGAAGAAAGAGATATGCCCAGCTGTTTTCTTCGATGGATAAAGGATCTAATTGATAGACTAAGCGCCGTAAAGATCAATTCGCGGAGTTTTCTACCGATACAATACTAACTGCTTACTTAGGTCATGGTGTCCGCGAAATCTTAGGAATCCACTTATGTAATAGAGTGGACCGACTAACGACTAAGGTATTGAGCAGCGGTGTAGGATCAGATCCCAAAGATAGTAAGTCTTTCCTTGAAAGTCTTTTTCATAAATTCTATATAAATTTCGATATAAGATGAAATCGAGATAGTTACCTTTCAGAAAATTCGAACGATAGGATAAATGCCTATGCTTTCGTAGGAAGGTGGGAGCGAAGATAAAACTAAAACATATTAGTCATCCAAATTTCAGATTTAAGTTTGAAACTCATGTCATTAGCTTCTTTTGGTTAACACGCAAAATGGGATAGATCTATGAGAACTCTTATTCAATTCGATAGGGTCGATTACAATTGGATACCAAAAGAGTTAACTGCCGAGCCGTATGAGGTAGGAAACTCTCAAGTACGGTTCTAAGGGAAGGAATTAACCGGCCTATTCCGACCGGGGAGAACAGGCCATTCGACAGGGAGATTCT